CCCTATTCTGGACAGCACATGTCATACCCTATCAGAAATTACTATTCAAGAAAAAATGGTAAAAATAAAATTAAAGCATGAGAATTTCCTTAAAATTATTTTTGGACATCATATACAGATAAGAAAGCCGATTAGATAATATTCTTTACCCATTTATGCTCTGGGATTTATATCTATCCATAATTGTAGTTCTAATTGAAATTACGAAGGATTTTTTTTTTTTCAATAAAAAAACAAATACTGATTGTATCAATTTGGATTTTCTTATATCATTAAGGAAACTCAAATTTAGATTAAAATTTACAAAACATTAATGAGTTAATAGTTAACGGTTCCAGTTTGTTCTGAATTTTTACTTTTGTGACTGAAAAATCCAAATTTTGTTTTTCACTATAAAAAAAGGGGGGCTTTTTATAAATTGTGTGGTTTTAAGATACTATACAATCAATCGAAGGGATGTATCCAATCCAAAGAAAAAAAAAATAAAGATTTCTTAAAGTAATTAAGTAAAGGGAGATTGAGATTAAAAATCCAAGTACAATAAAAAATAAGGAAAAAGTAGAATTTTTTAATAAATTTATATTTGGTATCATTTTGGCGGCATGGCCGAGCGGTAAGGCGGGGGACTGCAAATCCTTTTTCCCCAGTTCAAATCCGGGTGTCGCCTAATCACGAAAAGAATTGAACTACCTTCTTCTGGGAAAGAAGGAAATAAATAGGTATAGGTATGGGATAAGCGTAAGTGGTGTTATATCTTTCTTTTATATCTTTATACTTTTTCCTTAACTTAATGAAGGACAACAAAAGAAAGAATAGGTTTTTTATTCTTTCTACATATTAGTAGCGTTTGTTTGATATTTCCAAGAGGGTCTACGCCTATTTTGCTTAATCTTTTCTGATTAAACTGGAAATCTTATAAGGCCTTATTAGGCCTTATTAGAAGTTATAATTGGATTTAGTGGATTGTTTCATCAACAATGTTAGGTTAGAATTACTTTTTGACTCTGCACCAGCAATTCCACTATTATTTATTAGTGAACAATAATTAAAGAATTCCTTCATAGAGGTAGGGGACATAATTCACATGGATATAGTAAATCTTGCTTGGGCTGCTTTAATGGTAGTCTTTACATTTTCCCTTTCACTCGTAGTATGGGGAAGAAGTGGACTCTAGAAGTACTACTAATTGAGTTTATAAATTAACCTGTATAAATTTTTTTTTAATAAAAGGTTTTTTTTATTTGAAATTTCACTATTTCAATTTAAAATTAAATTTTTAAATTGAAATAGAAAAATATCTTCGTTTCGAAATTCTCTTTAATTTTAGTGGAATAATGTAGTTTATGAATTTTATGAATAATATATATGAAGAATACTCTTTTAATCAAACAAGTATTTCAATTATTTTCGTGTGGGTATTTCGAAAGTAAAAAGAATACTAAAGTAAAAGAACGAAATATCAATAGTAAGAAATTTAGTCCAATTGAACTCTTCATCAATTTTGTATTTCGCTTAATCGCTTCTTACCAAAATTATATATGTACTATGAGGAACAGCTAACCCGTTTTTTATTTTTTTTTTTATTTGGGAAATTTTATTTATGGTGTACTTGTTTTATTGAACTCATTGTTCAAACATTAAAAATCAAGGAGGTTTACTAATCCCCCTTTTTTTTTTTCGAAATCCGAAGAAGTTCCCATGAATCATCGGTCAAAGTATTACTTAATTGTATTTTATTATACTCATCTAAGAAGTCATTTATTCGGGATTCATATTAAAAATAATAAGCAATCCAGTAATTAGAATCGTAAGAGTAGCCTTTCAATAATTTCAAATTGATTGAAATCAACACAAATTAAATACAAGACAAATGGCTAAAGCAAAGAACTATAATTGGGTCGAACACTCTATATAATTGATATACATATAATATACACCGATATATAGGATACTATTGTAGATTGATCTATATTAAAATTAAATTAACCTGTATTAATATATATATCTTCCAATATATAACTATTTCTATAGAATTATATTTTTTATTTACAATTTTTTTTCTTTAGTTCTTTAAAAGAAAAGATAATCGGGAGTTCGGCGAAAACGAGAGAGTCTTATTTGTATTAAGGGCAATATATATTTTTATTTTGTATATTGAATGAAATAAAATCAAATTAATTAGAGTGGATGAATCTTGAAATAGAGTGGATTAATCTTGAAACAAGATATGTATCGTACCAAACAAACGAAACTAGGCGGTTCGATAAAAATAAATCGTTCTTGTTACTAAACAGGTATGGATGATTTAATAATTTATTCAACTTCGAATCGACTAATCTGGTATATTTTCCACATTAATAGGAGTACGTCTATGCTTCTGCTTTACGAATATGATTTTTTCTGGGCATTTCTGACAGTATCAAGTGTTATTCCTATTTTGGCGTTTATAATTTCCGGGTTTTTAGCCCCGATTAGCAAAGGACCCGAAAAACTTTCGAGT